TAATAGTTGCATTGACAATTATCTTCGTTTTCGTTCTCGTTCTCCAATCGGTATTGATAGTTATATTTTACGTGGTGGTGACAATTACAGTGAAAGTTACATTTATAATTCCATTTGTAGGTACGACGAAAATAATAGTGAAAACGAGAGTTCTAGTCTAAGACCTATCACGAATGATATTGATTTAACTCTAAGAGAAAGTTCTAATGATCTCGATGTAACTCAAAAATACAGGCATCTCTGGATTCAGTGCGAAAATTGTTATGGATTAAATTATAAGAAATTTTTTAAGTCAAAAATGAATATTTGTGAACAATGTGGATCTCATTTGAAAATGAGTAGTTCAGATAGAATTGAACTTTCGATTGATCCAGGCACTTGGAATCCTATGGATGAAGACATGGTTTCTGTAGATCCCATTGAATTTCATTCAGAGGAGGAACCTTATAAAGATCGTATTGACTCTTATCAAAGAAAGACAGGATTAACCGAGGCTGTTCAAACAGGTACAGGTCAACTAAATGGTATTCCCGTAGCAATTGGAGTTATGGATTTTATGTTTATGGGGGGGAGTATGGGATCCGTAGTAGGAGAGAAAATTGCCCGTTTGATCGAGTATGCTACCAATCAATTTTTACCTCTTATTCTAGTGTGTGCTTCTGGAGGAGCACGCATGCAAGAAGGAAGTTTGAGCTTGATGCAAATGGCTAAAATATCTTCCGCTTTATTTGATTATCAATCAAATAAAAAGTTATTTTATGTATCAATCCTTACATCGCCTACTACTGGCGGAGTGACAGCAAGTTTTGGGATGTTGGGAGATATCATTATTGCCGAACCCAATGCCTACATTGCATTTGCGGGTAAAAGAGTAATTGAGCAAACATTGAATAAGACAGTACCTGAAGGTTCACAAGCGGCTGAATATTTATTCCATAAGGGCTTATTCGATCCAATCATACCACGTAATCTTTTAAAGGGCGTTCTGGGTGAGTTATTTCAGTTCCATGCTTTCTTTCCTTTGAATAAAAATTCAATCAAGTAGTAAAGTAGACTTTGTTCTTTTTCATCGCTATTCCTGATTACTAACCAGGAAACCTCTATAAACAAAATAAAAGATTGCATTTTTTCTTCCGCAAAACAAAGCAAGAAGGCAAATAAAAGGAAATCCGAATTATAATGATTATAAGATATCTTTATAACAGGTACAAATATTAAATTACAAATATTAAATCGACGTATTCATTCTATGACAACTTTCAACAACGTACCCTCTATTTTTGTGCCTTTGGTAGGCCTAGTTGTTCCGGCAATTGCAATGGCTTCTTTATCTCTTCATGTTCAAAGAAACAAGATTTTTTAGATCCCTTTTTAGATCGAATGGGTTCTATCCTATCTATTTATTAGATTTTTTTCAAGGCTTAGACTTGGATCATAACACGGATATCTATTTAGTAGAATATGGTATAACATGAGGTTTCCTCCGAGCATAAAGGATACATAAATGAAAGGGTTTTTATGCATACGTAAACATGATATATGTGTAAATTAATTACAGCTATTTGAAAATAGATTGGGAACATGGGGGTTCCTGAAAGAAATCTAAAGTCAATGTATCTATCACTGAATCCATATATATGTAAATATCTATAGGGATCATATGAAGAAGATGGTATGCTTTTAGATCTAAGCAATTCAATGAATTATTCCTAAGGGTTCACTTCCGAATAGTGCTAGTTGATGAGAGTTACTTCGGAAATTAAAAAAGTAAAGTCAAAGTAATTTGGGTTATTCTACCAATTCCAATAAAATACAACTGTATCTAGTATGAGTTGTCGGTCAGAACGTATATGGATAGAACTTATAGCAGGGTCTAGAAAAACAAGTAATTTATGCTGGGCCCTTGTCCTTTTTTTAGGTTCATTAGGGTTCTTATTGGTTGGAACTTCTAGTTATCTTGGCCGGAATTTGATACCTTTATTCCCTTCTCAGCAAATAATTTTTTTCCCACAAGGGATCGTGATGTCTTTCTATGGGATTGCAGGTCTCTTTATTAGCTCTTATTTGTGGTGCACAATTTCGTGGAATGTGGGTAGTGGTTACGATCTATTCGATAAAAAGGAAGGAATAGTGTGCATTTTTCGCTGGGGATTTCCTGGAAAAAATCGTCGTATCTTCCTCCGATTCTTTATGAAAGATATTCAATCCCTCAGAATAGAAGTGAAAGAGGGTATTTATGCTCGTCGTGTCCTTTATATGGAAATCAGAGGTCAGGGGGCTATTCCCTTGACTCGTACTGATGAGAATTTGACTCCACGAGAAATTGAGCAAAAAGCGGGTGAATTGGCCTATTTCTTGCGTGTACCTATTGAAGTCTTTTGAACTGAATAATGCTTTCGGGAAAAATAACAAAAGAATCCCCCATTTTTCTAGAATATAGCTTAACCGACGAAACTCATTTGTCAGCAAAAATTTTATGCATATGTAAATCAATTCATTGAACTTAATTGACTAAAGTAACAAAACAAGTATCAAATCGAAAATAAATGGATCTTATAGATCAAAACATTTCGGAAAACTCAAATAAAAAAATAAAGCATTTCTTTTTTTTTGTGAAATATTTGCTATTTTGATAGAAAGGGATCTCTTTCATCTCGAAATCCGAATAATATGCAGCTCGTTGGGGTATTCATCGAAAAGAGGTAATTGCTTCGAATTTGAGCAATTGAGCTATCTGGAAAGAATCGTTTTTTTCGTCATTCGAATTTGAAGTGTACTTTAATTCAATTTCTGTATTCTTTCTAAATTCATAGGCTAAACACTGAATCAAAAATAAAAAATCAGGGAAGAGGGGATGCCTTGATACCTTGGAATAAAACGTATGCTTGATAGAAATATTAGATCGTATGAAATCGACGACCGAGGTGCGTTGATTAAAAATCAAAATTCACAGACGAAAAAAATGGCAAAAAAGAAAGCGTTCACTCCCCTTCTATATCTTGCATCTATAGTATTTTTGCCCTGGTGGGTCTCTCTCTCCTTTCAAAAAAGTCTAGAATCTTGGATCACTAATTGGTGGAATACTAGAGAATCCGAAACTTTTTTGAATGATATTCAAGAAAAAACTATTCTCGAAAAATTCATAGAATTAGACGAACTCTTCCTCTTGGAAGAAATGATAAAGGAATACCCGGAAACACATTTCCAAAAGCTTCGTATCGGAATCCACAAAGAAATGATCAAATTGATCAAGATGTACAATGAGGATGGTATCCATATGATTTTCCAGTTCTCGACAAATATAATCTATTTCCTTATTTTAAGCGGTTATTCTATTATAGGTAATCAAGAACTTCGTTTTCTTAATTCTTGGGTTCAAGAATTCTTATATAACTTAAGCGACACAATAAAAGCCTTTTCTATTCTTTTATTAACTGATTTATGTATAGGATTTCATTCACCCCACGGTTGGGAACTAATGATTGGTTCTATCTACAAAGATTTTGGATTTACTCATAATGATCAAATTATATCTGGTCTTGTTTCCACTTTTCCAGTCATATTAGATACAATTTTTAAATATTGGATCTTCCGCTATTTAAATCGTCTATCTCCCCCACTTGTAGTGATTTATCATTCAATGAATGACTGAAAAATGATCCACTGCCCAAATTCTAACGTTTGTTACTTTGCACATAAGCAAAATGCTCAAAATCGTACTTATTTTTTCTTTTTCTACCCATACAGAGGGTTTTTTTGATCCTTCTGATATTCCAGTAACAATTTTTCAGTAAATAGCAGAATCAGGGATAGGGAACTATATTAGCGACCCACCTAATTTTATTGTAGAAATTTTTTGAATCAACTATTGGACCATGCAAACTAGAAATACCTTTTCTTGGATAAAGGAAGAGATTACTCGATCTTTTTCCGTATCGCTCATTATATGTATAATGACTTGGGCATCCATTTCAAATGCATATCCCCTTTTTGCACAGCAAGGTTATGAAAATCCACGAGAAGCAACTGGACGTATTGTATGCGCCAATTGCCATTTAGCTAACAAGCCCGTGGATATTGAGGTTCCCCAGGCAGTACTTCCCAATACCGTATTTGAAGCAGTTGTTCGAATTCCTTATGATAAGCAACTGAAACAAGTTCTTGCTAATGGCAAAAAAGGCGCCTTGAATGTTGGGGCTGTTCTTGTTTTACCTGAGGGATTTGAATTAGCCCCCCCCGATCGTATTTCGCCTGAGATGAAGGAAAAGATGGGGAATCTGTCTTTTCAGAGCTATCGACCTACTCAAAAAAATATTCTTGTGATAGGGCCTGTTCCTGGTCAGAAATATAGTGAAATCACCTTTCCTATTCTTTCCCCCGACCCCACTACTAAGAAGGACGTTCACTTCCTAAAATATCCCATATATGCAGGCGGGAACAGGGGAAGGGGTCAGATTTATCCTGATGGAAGCAAGAGTAACAATACAGTTTATAATGCTACAGCAGCGGGTATCGTAAGCAAAATTATACGAAAAGAAAAAGGGGGGTACGAAATAACCATAACCGATGCATCGGATGGACGCCAAGTAGTTGATATTATACCTCCAGGACCAGAACTTCTTGTTTCAGAGGGTGAATCTATCAAATTGGATCAGCCATTAACGAGCAATCCTAACGTGGGTGGATTTGGTCAGGGGGATGCGGAAATAGTACTTCAAGACCCAGTACGTGTCCAAGGTATTTTGTTCTTCTTCGCATCAGTTATTTTGGCACAAATCTTTTTGGTTCTTAAAAAGAAACAGTTTGAGAAGGTTCAATTGTCCGAAATGAATTTCTAGATCTACGGATTTATTAAACAAAACAAGTTCGTAAAAATAAGAAAGTTTTCTTGACAATTAGAATTCTATATGATCAAAAAAAACTTTTTTTCTTTTGGTTTTTTTCTACCAGATTTCAAAAATGACCCGTACCCCGTTCCTGGTCATAGTATGGATATTGTA